AAATTTTCTCTTTATCCCCCCAGCCTAGAAGGAAAGATCCTGCTTTTACTATGATGAAAAATTTTCGATTTTTATCGCTTTCTAGTTAGAATTGATTGGTTGTACCTACCCAATAATCTAATATGAATGATTCACTATTCACTCGGTTTTCGGTTTTTGGGTCATAATCATTATGTAGGAGAGATGGCCGAGTGGTTGAAAGCGTAGCATTGGAACTGCTATGTAGGCTTTTGCTTACCGAGGGTTCGAATCCCTCTCTTTCCGTACCTTCACCTAATTCACCGATCTTACTAACCACAATAGATCAAATAGAAATGGATACGACTATTCCAACAGTTAGACCTTTCTTTGATATGGATTCTCTATTCCTAATAGCTGTGGTACGGAAAATACTGTTAAAGAAAAGAGTAGACAAGGAATGAAAATCTCCCTCTCGGTCTATGATACCTAAATGGAAGAAAAATCCGGATCAAACCCTTATTTATCTTAACCTTAGGTTAATTTACTTCGCCGAAAGGGAGCAAAATTGTTCGAACCCTTATTCTTATTAGTCTTGATTTTCTTTTTGTTAGGTTTAAGTCTGACGAGAATAATATTCTACAACTAGCAATTCATTTATTTTCAAACCGACCCATTTACTATCTATTATTTGATTGACTAATCCTTTATATTGGAATGGTTGAAGAGTCAAATGGTTTGGCAATTCCTCATGAGGGGATGAATCGAGAGAATTTTGAATTAGAGCTCTAGATTTTTGTTCATCCCTCGCTGCAATAGTATCTCGGGGTTTGCAGCGATAACTTGGTATATCTACTATACGACCATTGACTAAAATATGTCTATGGTTAACTAATTGGCGAGCTCCCGGAATAGTCGGAGCCATACCCAACCGAAAAAGGATGTTATCCAGGCGCATTTCAAGTAATTGTAGTAAAACCTGACCTGTTGACCCTTTTGCCTTTCCAGCGATACGAACGTATTTAAGTAATTGTCGTTCTGTAAGACCATAATGAAAACGCAATTTTTGTTTTTCTTCTAGGCGAATACGATATTGGGATTTTTTCCCGGAACGCGATTGGTTTCTAAGATCACTTCCAGCTCTGGGCCTTTTATTAGTTAGCCCCGGTAAAGCCCCTAGGCGGCGTATTTTTTTGAAACGAGGACCTCGGTAACGCGACATAAAGACTCCTTCTTCTTATTTATATTTAATTATTAATTCTTATTGATGAAATTTCATTCTACAGAATAAACCTAAACTAAAAATGAACTAAATTCTAAATAAAGCGAAATTTACTGAAGTATTATTCTATTAAAGAATAATGAGATGAGTTGGATAAATATCCAGATCCTTATATTCTATATATAGAAAAAGAAAAGGATTCTTTTCGTGACATAGTTGCAAATTCCTATACCATAATAAATCAATGGCTTTTGCCAAAACAAAAGAGGAAGACATTTTTTTTTTTTTCAATATTCTTTGATTTCAAAGATGAATTATCAATCATGTAAAACATCGAATAAAATAAATAGAGAAAAGCCGACTATCGGAATCGAACCGATGACCATCGCATTACAAATGCGATGCTCTAACCTCTGAGCTAAGCAGGCTCACATAACATAAATTCGACATGCATAGGAATTCAATAAACTCTTAGAATCTTTGCTATTAACTATTATACTATTTGAATTCTTAGCTATTCATATTCTTTAATATATTCATAATTAATATATTAAAGAATAGAATATAGAATTTCAAATAACTGTTAAATATTATAGAACATAATGATTAATCTAGCGATATATAATTTCAATTTTTTTATCACAATTAAATATTCTTTTTTTTTTTTTTAATATTATTTGATTTGATTTTTTAATTAAATAATATTGAAAAAAAAAAAAAAGAATCGACCGTTCAAGTATTCGAAATTTCATGGGGAAATGAGTGGAAAAGAGACAGATGTATAGAGTATGTATCCACCTATATTGAATTGCGGATACAGAAATGATAAAATCGTTTTTGATTGGACCGAATATGAGCCTCCTATAGAAGATGAAAGAAGATAGACAAGAAATCAAAGACAAAGAGGAGAAAACACTTTTTCGAGACAGGAATCGGCATCTATCTAATCAATTCAACGATTCCGGTATAAATGAAAGAAAAAAGGAAACGAGATCACAATGATATTTTCATCTCAAAAAGGGGGATATGGCGAAATTGGTAGACGCTACGGACTTAATTGGATTGAGCCTTGGTATGGAAACTTACTAAGTGATAACTTTCAAATTCAGAGAAACCCTGGAATTAATAAAAATGGGCAATCCTGAGCCAAATCACGTTTTCCGAAAACAAACAAAGATTCAGAAAGCGAAAATCAAATAAGGATAGGTGCAGAGACTCGATGGAAGCTGTTCTAACGAATGGAGTTGATTGTCTTACGTTGGTAGAGGAATCCTTCTATCGAAACTTCAGAAAAGATGAAGGATAACCCTGTATACATAA